AGGTCTACGAAGACTTTTGGGAAAACGTCAACGTTTGCTGGCTTATTTGGCAAAGAAAAATAGAGTACGTTATAAGAAATTAATAAGTCAGTTAGATATTCGGGAGAAGTAATTTAATCGTTCGAATTTTTTTCTTATTTTATTAGTAGTCTTATAGTAGTCTTAGATTTTGCATTTTGATGAGCCTCGTTTTGAGGAATTCATGGAATAATGAATTAAGGAAGAAAAAAGAATAAAAACAAGGAGACATAACATAAAAAAAAGAATAGATAAGACGATATGCGCCCTCCCCCCACATATTTAATCTCTTCTCCTATACAAAAACCAGCAAGACCTACTCCATTGATAATTCCATCAATAACACCTTTATCAAAAAAATGCGTTAGTTCGGCGGATCTTCTTATACCCAGAATAAAGATCCTAGTATAGAAAACATCTATATAACCTCGATTATAGGACCAGCTGTATACCTTTTTCTTTACTTGATCCGAAAAAAACTTTCGGGTATTCCCTTTTACAAGGGAATTTTTAAAATTCAAATTCTGAAAAAAAGAATAAGCGGATCCATAGCATATATATGCTATGAATAGACCAAAAATAGCTAAACTTACAGAAGAAATTGCATTAGTGATAAATTCATATGAATTTATGGAAGAATTAGAACTTTCGCTTATTGAAGGGGCTAGCCACTTTGATAATATGGGTAACTCCAGTGTTCCATTATCCATTACTCCATTATCAAAATGGATTCCTATGGATCCAATGAACAAAGTAAAAAGCAGTAATATAAGAAGAGGAAATAACATAGTATTTCCAGTTTCGCGAGGATAGACAAAAGTATTTTTAGTTCCAAAGGAAGTACTAAAGAATCCTATCCTATTTCTTGTATTATCGGGAATTTGGGGTATATTTTGTGAAAAAAAAGAAACTCCACTCTTCATTGTTGATAAAACAAAATCTCTATTGACTCCTTTTGATATGCTTTTTCCCCATAAGGATATTGAATATAACGAACCTTCTTTAGTACTACTATAATTTTGAAAATGAACACGCAAATACCCATCAAAAGTAAGTAAATATATTCGAAACATATAAAATGCAGTTAATCCTGCAGTAAAAGAAGCTATTATTCCAAAAAAAGGTGAATACAACCAACTATTACTAAGGATTTCGTCTTTGGACCAGAAGCAAGCAAGCGGTGGAATACCACAAAGAGAAAGTGTACCCAATAAAAAAGTAGTTCTTGTAATAGGAACATATTTTTTTAAACCCCCCATAAGAACCATATTCTGACTTTTATCTGGTGAATATCCAACAAGAGGTTCCATTGAATGAATAACGGATCCGGATCCCAAGAACAATAAAGCTTTCGAATAAGCATGAGTGATCAAATGGAATAAAGCTGCTTGATAAGAACCTATACCTAGAGCTAACATCATATAACCCAATTGAGACATTGTAGAATAGGCTAAGCTTCTTTTAATATCTCTCTGAGCAAGAGCTAAAGTCGCTCCTAAGAAAAGTGTTATTGTACCTACTAAGGAAATAAAACTCATTATCAAAGGTAGGGATATGAAAAGAGGAAGAAGTCGAGCTACAAGAAAAATCCCCGCAGCAACCATAGTTGCTGCGTGTATAAGAGCCGAAATGGGAGTGGGTCCTTCCATAGCATCGGGCAACCATACGTGAAGAGGGAATTGTGCAGATTTTGCAACTGCACCAAGAAATAATAAAAAAGCACACAAAGTAGTAAGTAATGAATTAATATCATTATTAGGAATCCAGTTATTAGCTATTTTGAACAAATCCCGAAACTCTAAACTACCTGTTACCCAAAAAAAACCTAAAATTCCTAATAACAAACCAAAATCCCCTACACGATTAGTTACAAAAGCTTTTTGACAAGCACTCGCTGCAATTGGTCGTGTAAACCAAAAGCCTATTAATAAATAGGAACACATTCCCACAAGTTCCCAAAAAAAATAAATTTGTATCAAATTGGAACTAGTAACCAATCCCAACATGGAAGTAGTAAAAAAACTTATATAAATGAAAAATCTCAAATATCCCTCATCGTGAGACATATAATCGTCACTATAAATAAGAACCAAGATTCCTACAGTAGTAATTAGTATTAACATAATAGAAGTAAGGGGGTCGATCAAGTATCCAAATTCTAAGGAAAAATCATTATTTATGGTCCAAGACCATAGATATTGATAGATAGAACTCCCTTTTATTTGTTGAATAGACAGGTGAACTGAGAATACCAGAGCTATACTTAAGAGTAAAACACTAGGAAAAGCCCATATGCGACGAAGATTTTTTGTTGCTGTCGGAATAAGAAAAAGCCCAAACCCCATTGACATAATAAGTGGAAGTGGGAGAAGAGGGATTATCCAGGCATATTGATATGTATGTTCCATAAGAAAAGAAATAGCAATTTTTAGTTGAAATTTTTAGTTCTTTTTTTCTATAAAATTGTTTCCGATTCACCAAACCTATTCTTATTTCTTTCTGAAGTGAAGGAATTAAAAAACAAAATAAGAATAAGAAAAAATACTGGAATTCTGATTTAAAAAAAATTTGTCTCATTAAAATATTCCAAAATTTAGAATGGGTTTAGTTGCTTAAATTCAAAAAGTTAATCAAAGAATTTCGTTATTCTGTGAAAATGAAATAGTTCTCTTATTTCGTAACTGATTGATTGAATTTCATTCAGTTCTATTAGAATTTTATATTATGGGAAATTCCGCAATATTCTTTACTTCATATAAAATGGAAATTCTAATTACTAGAATTATCTAAGTTTTAGAATCTCTTGTTTAATGTTTAAGAGACTAATTATTTTTTGATTTTGACTGGAATTCCATTCTTAAATAGCTTCTTAACTTAATTAACTATTTGAATTTTACCTTCGTTTTATCTCCCATATTATATGAGGGCTTATGCCTCATATCTTAGATTTATATATGGGGTATATTTGATTTATAAATTTATTTAAATAGAAAGCCCTTGTCTATAATATATCTTTGTATATATTGTATATTATTAAAACAAAATCAAAAATATATATGAAAAATACGCGAAAAACTCTAATATATATGAAAAATACGCGAAAAACTCTTGTCTTATCCACATTAGACAAAATTATCCACATTAGACAAAATTAAGTAAAAAATAATTTCAAATTTCATTATCTTTCAGTATCTAAGTATAAATACTAAGAAAAAACAGAAAGAAGGATTGATTTGCGGCAATAGATGTCTTTCACATACAACTAGAAAAAACAAATTCCTCTTTAAAATGGCAGTTCCAAAAAAGCGCACTTCAATGTCAAAAAAGCGTATTCGTAAAAATATTTGGAAGAAAAAAACTTATTTTTCCATAGTACAATCTTATTCCTTAGCAAAATCAAGAGCATTTTTGAACGGCAACGAGCATCCAAAACCAAAGGGTTTTTCTGGGTAACAAACAAATAATCAGGTTTTGGAATAATCTGAATTGACCGGTCTCAAAGAAATTCCAATTATTTAATATGAATGAATAATTTGGATTAATTAATGAATGTACTTTTATGTGTCGAATTCCTGGGTACAATATCCTTAGAACTAATCCCTCTGTTATTCTGTTATATAGAACAAAAGTTTTGGTATATTGCGTCCTCAGTATTCTTTTTTGCTATCAAATCAAAGAACTTTTGATAATGGAATCCTCCCATTTTTTTATTTTATGAGGATTCCATTATCAAAAGTAGAGTATTCTTATAATAGGATTTATAATTTCTACCTATCTTATCCAAAATTTTTGGTTTAGGACCGGTAAATCGTATTAATAAGTTTTGACTTTAGAAACTTTTCTAAATACAAAACTCTTTTCTTTGGATTTAATGATGAAATTCAAATTTTCCTAAATTCTATCGATTCTCCCAATCTCGACGATTCGAGATAAAATAACTATTATTCTTTTAAGTTAACTATTATTTCAGCTTAGCCGCCATGGTGAAATTGGTAGACACGCTGCTCTTAGGAAGCAGTGCTCAAGCATCTCGGTTCGAGTCCGAGTGGCGGCATTCTCGAAAAAGAATACAATAGATTAGAAAATGGATTCAATTCGAAATTTCCAATTTTGTAATGGGACCTTCTCCTTATGCTATTCGCAACTTTAGAACATATACTAACTCATATCTCTTTCTCAACTATTTTAATTGTGATTACGATTCATTTGATAACCTTATTAGTTCGTGAACTTAGGGGATTGGGTGATTCGTCAGAAAAAGGAATGATAGCTGCTTTTTTCTCTATAACAGGATTCTTAGTTTCTCGTTGGGTTTCTTCGGGACATTTTCCATTAAGTAATTTATATGAGTCATTGATCTTCCTTTCATGGGCTCTGTATATTCTTCATACTATTCCTAAGATACAGAACTCAAAAAATGATTTAAGCGCAATAATTACGCCAAGTACTATTTTAACCCAAGGCTTTGCCACATCAGGTCTTTTAACTGACATGCATCAATCTACAATACTAGTACCTGCTCTCCAATCTCAGTGGTTAATGATGCATGTCAGTATGATGTTACTAAGCTATGCAACTCTTTTGTGCGGATCCTTATTATCCTCTGCTCTTCTAATCATTAGATTTCGCAAAAATTTTTATTTTTTTTCTCAAAATAGTGAGATTGAATATTTCTATGCAAAAAGAAATGCCTTAAAAAACACCCCTTTTCCTTCATTTCCAAATTATTACAAATACCAATTAACTGCGCGTTTGGATTCCTGGAGTTATCGTGTTATTAGTCTAGGGTTTACCTTTTTAACCATAGGTATTCTTTGTGGAGCAGTATGGGCTAATGAGGCGTGGGGATCCTATTGGAATTGGGATCCCAAGGAAACTTGGGCATTTATTACCTGGACCATATTTGCTATTTATTTACATAGTAGAACAAATCCAAATTGGAAGGGTACGAATTCCGCATTTATAGCTTCGATAGGATTTCTTATAATTTGGATCTGCTATTTTGGTATCAATCTTTTAGGAATAGGTTTACATAGTTATGGTTCATTTACATTAACATCTAAATGATTACATAACATAAAACATTCATTACATAAAACATTCATTTTATGGATGCTTTTTCCCATTTTTGTTTGATTTGCGAACCCCTTTGAAAAAACCTTCAAAGGGGTTCGCAAAAATTCGAAATAGATCGAATTATACTTTTTTACTTTTTTCGGAATTTTTTGGTTTTTCCATTATGAAATATAGAGCAGAGCCAACTAGTTAAAAAAAAAACTATTATTTAGGATAATAATTGGATAAGAGAGCTTCTACCGTGTCAACGGATAGCGAGAGAACAAAATCTGGATAAATACCAATTCCTATTACTGGTAAAAAGATACAGATTAAAATAAAGAGTTCTCGTGGTCCAGAATCCACAAAATTTTCGTTTGGAACATGAAATAACTTATATCCATAGAACATCTGGCGTAACATAGATAATAAATAAATAGGAGTTAATATCATTCCAATTGCCATTACAAAAGTAATTAGCATTTTTGGGATTAACAGAAATTTTGGACTAGTAATTAGTCCAAAAAATACTACTAATTCTGCAACAAAACCGCTCATTCCTGGTAAGGCAAGAGAAGCCATTGAAAAGCTACTAAACATAGTAAACATTTTTGGCATTGGTATAGATATCCCTCCCAGTTCTTCGAGATAAACAAGACGCATTCTATCACAAGCCGTTCCTGCCAAGAAAAATAGTGTAGCACCGATAAATCCATGGGATAATATTTGCAAAATAGCTCCATTTAGTCCAATGTTGGTTATGGAACCAATTCCTATAATTATGAAACCCATGTGAGATACGGAGGAGTAGGCTATTCTTTTTTTGAAATTTCGTTGACCAAGAGAAGTTGAAGCTGCATAGATTATTTGCACCGCTCCTATTATTACCAACCAAGGGGAAAATAGATAATGAGCATGAGGTAACAATTCCATATTGATCCGAATCAATCCGTATGCCCCCATCTTTAATAGGATTCCCGCCAAAAGCATACATGTGCTGTAATGTGCTTCCCCGTGGGTATCTGGTAACCATGTATGTAGAGGTATAATCGGCAATTTGACAGCATAAGCAATAAGGAAGCCAAAATAAAGTAGTATTTCCAATGTTACTGGGTATGATTGATTAATCAATCGTTCCAAGTCTAATGTTGGTTCGTTGGAACCATATAAGCCCATACCCAGAACTCCGATTAAGAAAAAAATGGAACCGCCTGCAGTATACAAAATAAACTTGGTAGCTGAATATAGACGCCTTTTCCCCCCCCACATGGATAAAAGTAAGTAAACAGGAATTAATTCGAACTCCCACATGATAAAAAAAAGTAAAAGGTCTCGTGAAGAAAATAATCCTATTTGACCGCTATACATTGCTAGCATCAGGAAATAGAATAATCGCGAATTCTTGGTAATTGGCCAAGCCGCTAAAGTAGCTAAAGTAGTGATAAATCCTGTCAATAAAATTGATCCTAATGAAAGTCCATCGATTCCCAATCTCCAGTGGAAATCAAAAACATCTATCCATTTAGAATCCTCCCTTAATTGCATTAAGGGATCCTCTAATTGGAAATGATAACAGAATGCATAAGTCATTAGAAGGAATTCTAATAAACAAATAGATATAGTATACCACCTAACGATTTTGTTTCCTTTATGGGGTAAAAGGAAAATTAATGAACCTGCAAATATCGGAAAAACAACAAGTATTGTTAACCAAGGAAAATAACTCATGATAAAGTAATAAAGATAAGATACATTTTGACCAGAAAAGCCCATGCTCAATTATTTTGAGCACAGGCTTCTTCGGTAAAGAGGAATCAGACGATTCAAGTGGAGTTTTTTGTAACGTATCAATAAGATAGAGCCATGCTGCGGGTTGTTTCAGGCCCTAAATAAACGCGGACACTTAAAAAATCTGTTGGGCAGGCTGATTCACATCTCTTACAACCCACACAATCTTCGGTTCTCGGCGCAGAAGCAATTTGCTTGGCTTTACATCCATCCCAAGGTATCATTTCTAATACATCTGTTGGACAAGCTCGTACACATTGAGTGCATCCTATACATGTATCATAAATTTTTACAGAATGTGACATTGGATCTAGAAATTTTCCTTTTCAACATAACAATTTTCGATCTGGTAAAAATGAAATTACTACGATATAAGCTATATGTATTGTAGACACCAGACGAAGCAATGGTTTATCCAAACTTTAATAAATAATGCAATATATTTCTTAATCTGTTTGTGAGAAAGCGTGAAAAGAACCAATAGACTTGAATTTAAGGCTTCAACAGTCATAATTATACGAATTCTACATACTAATTCAAATTAGCCAATAAATTGGCTATTATCTTTGCAATATAAATTATTGCAATTTGAATATTGCAATATCAATCAATTGCAAAAATGTAAAATTCAATAAGTAAAAAAGAATACTCTGAAATAACCTACTTCAAAAATGGGTATTCTCAAATAAAAATAAGAAAAGAAGACTCCATTTTATTAATCTTATCTTAATGTTCCATATTATTATATATGCTATGCGCCTTTGTTTAGAGAATTCTATATCTAATTATTCAAAAAATTCGATTGATTGATACGAGTTGATTTCCTGTTACGATGGATGGAAGAAAGAATGGATAGTCCAATAGCTGCTTCAGCCGCTGCAAGGGCTATAACAAAAATTGCGAAAATGTCTCCTTTTAATTGGCGACTATCAAATAGAGCAGAAAATGTTACGAGATTTAGATTAATTGAATTCAGTATAAGTTCAAGACATATTAGAGCTCTAACCATGTTTCGGCTTGTAATCAACCCATAGATACCAATCGAAAATAAATAGACACTCAAAAAAAGTACATGCTCAAACATCATTAACTAACTCCTTATCAATCTCGATTCATTTCAATATGAGGACAAGAATTGAACCGATTCAATTAATTAGAATAGAACAATTACGCAACAAAAGAGAAAAGAAAGTATTTGTTGTGTTGACAGTAGATGGATTTTACTAAATCAAAATTGTTTTATTCTTTAGTTATTTTTTTAATTTGAAATTCTAAGAATTTTTTATTGTCGAGCCATAGTAATTGCACCTATTAAAGAAACTAGAAGAATTAGGGAAATGAGTTCAAATGGAAGATAAAAATCGGTTGCTAAATGAATCCCAATTTGTTGAACGTTATTTATGAGACCCTGTTCTACTATTTGGTTTGATCTTGTAGTCCAAAGAATTCCATACCATGACGTATCTGAGATAGTAGTCATTAGTGAAAAAGGAATAGTTATAGAAACGAGTGAAGTAAACCCGTCTCCAATAGTCCAATAATTCTTATCTTTAGACCACTCTGAGCCATTTACAAACATTACAGCAAATATGATCAAGACATTTATGGCTCCCACATAAATAAGAAGTTGTGCGACAGCTACAAAGTAGGAATTCAATAAAAAATAGAATAAGGATATACAAACAAGAACTAATCCCAGCGAAAAGGCAGAATAAATTGGGTTGGTAAGTAATACTACTCCTAGACCCCCTAGTAGAAGAACAAATCCCCCAAATAGCACAAGAATCTCATGTATTGGTCCAGGTAAAGCCATTATGGATAAGAAGAAATTAATAGTATAAAATTTTTCATGAACTGATTAAAACTAAAAGATTCAAGGAAGGAAAAAGGGATTAGGATATTTATATATAAATTGTATAGTTAGAAATCACATCATGAAAATCTACTCTCATTTAATAAGCAGTAGTTATTCATTTTTCTTTATAGTTTATAGTTAGTAAAAAACTATTGGATTTTTCTAACAAAAAAATCCGAGTACCTAGTAATCAGTAATCGTTCTTGAATTCGAAGATTTTTCTTCGTCTATTTTACTTTGAGGAGAATTCCTAATTGTTTGAATTGTGTAATCTCCCATTATGGAGACTGGTAACCGACTCAAAGCAATTTGATTGTAATTCAATTCATGGCGGTCATAAGTAGAAAGTTCATATTCTTCAGTCATTGATAGACAATTTGTCGGACAATATTCAACACAGTTACCACAAAATATACAAACTCCGAAATCAATACTATAATTAAGCAATTGTTTCTTTTTAATATCCTTTTCAAATTTCCAATCCACAAGAGGTAGATCTATTGGGCATACACGAACACATACTTCACAAGCAATACATTTATCAAATTCAAAGTGTATTCGCCCCCGGAAACGCTCTGGTGTAATTGATTTTTCATAAGGGTAGTGAATCGTTACAGGTAAACGATTTGTGTGGGATAAGGTAATTATGAAACCTTGACCAATGTATCTTGCGGCACGTATTGTTTGTTGACCATAACTAATGAACCCAGTTATCATAGGGAACATATTCTAAATATCTATGAAAAAGGTATGTTTCTTTCTCTTGTTTGAGAGAATTTTTGTGTTGAAGATATTCTTACTGTTATTGTATTATCTTATTTATAGTGAAACCAGTTGGGAAGAAGTTGTTAATAAGAGATTGCCCAGGGAAATAGGTAAAAGAAATTTCCATCCAAGATTTAATAACTGATCCATTCTCATCCGGGGTAAAGTCCATCTTATTGTGATAGAAATGAAGAGAAATAAAAAAGCTTTAGTTAATGTAATAAGGATACCCATTATGATTTCCAAAATTGTATTCATTTGGAAAAATCCAAAAAAGGATATATAGGGAATAGAAAAATTCCACCCGCCTAGGTAGAGAACAGTTACAAATAAAGAGGAAACTAATAAATTTAGATAAGAAGCAAGATAAAATAAACCATATTTAATACCGGAATATTCGGTTTGATAACCCGCTACTAATTCTTCCTCCGCTTCTGGTAAATCAAAGGGTAATCTTTCACATTCTGCCAAAGAAGAAATTAAAAAAACTAGAAAACCTATAGGCTGGCGCCAAAGATTCCACCCCAAAAAACCATATTTTGACTGTGCTTCAACTATATCAACCGTACTTGAACTGTTAGATAATCATAGTCGATGATAACATCACAGCTCCCACCGCTATTCCAAAACCGTACATGAAACCTTAGCTTCATACGGCTCCTCTATGATCAGAAAAAAGGATTATTTCTTTTCGATCTTATCCCTCGGGTGTAGATCGAATTGGGTAAGATAAAATTGATTGTAAAGTCCTAAATTAGACCAAAGCAATTCCGTCTGCTAAAATAATAAAAAAGCGCTTCCGAATTGATCTTATCCTTTATATAATAAAATGACAGTTTTTTCTTGTTCAGTAATAACTTACTATTGGAATAAAACACTCGTTATAGCAATTCATAAATGAAAAGAATTGGATATTTGTTCAGAACGAATTCAATTCTGTATGAATATATATAAAAGAAAGAATAAATAAAGATCTTTTTTTTTTTTTATTGTATTGCATTACATATCTTTTGTCCTATTCTTCTTTCCCGGGTAAGGGGGTACTTAAAAAGAAAAAAGAAATAAAGGCTTAATTCGTTCTTGATAGCTATTTCCTTAACAAGTGAATCGGAATATACTCTGGATCGGAATCCGAAGAAAGTACTACTTGATCATTTCCACGAATTTCAAGTCCTTATTATGATTCCTTTTATGAGGAAAAATGTCTAATGATTTTTTTTCTCTCATTACTAATCCTTTATGTACTTTAGTGTTCCTAATCCCTCACTAACTTTTTCTAGATTCTTTTATATGGTTATAAGTTCTAGTAATAACTAAAAATATTCGAGTAATGGAATTCCATATTGCGAATCTTTTATTCTTGCCCGCTTCAAGATATGATGACTAATCAAACAATCTCAATCTTGGGGTAAAGAGTTTATACTGCTTATGTTTACTTCAACTTTTCTTGTACGTAGTAAATGAGATTTGTTATTTTTACTACAAATTAATAAGCTGTTTTGTTTCACTCATATAGCTATCTAGTTTAACTTATCGACCTGCATACAGAATAAGAAAAGGAAAATAAGTATTCAATGGATTTTAAAGGAAAGTCCTTTTTTAACGAATCACACGTAGAGATATTGCTAGTACACAAAAAGTTAATGGTATTTCATAACTAATAGATTGAGCAGCTGCTCGTAAACCACCTGAAAAAGAATATTTATTATTTGAGCTATATCCTGCCATAAGAAGACCAATAGGAGCAATACTTGAAATGGCAATCCATAAAAAAACACCAATACTAAGATCAGCTAAAACAAAATGATATCCAAAGGGGATAACTAAAAAACTTAATAAAACGGATATGACTGCTATAGAGGGTCCAATGCTAAATAAAGGAATTTCTCCTCGAGATGGGAGGATATCCTCTTTAAAAATAAGCTTAGTTCCATCTGCTATAGCTTGAAGCAGTCCTAGGGGGCCGGCGTATTCAGGACCAATACGTTGTTGTATCGATGCGGATATTTCTCTTTCTAACCACACAATTACAAGTACTTCTATTGTGATTCCCAGTAGGAGGGTCAAAATAGGTAGAAGCCATATCAGTCCATAGACTTCTTTTAATAATTCCGATTTCGAAAAAGAATTGATAGTTTCTACATCTACCCTATCTATTATCATTTCAACGATCAACTTCCCCCATAATAATATCTATACTACCTAATATCGTCATGATATCAGCCAATTTCATTTTTTTAACTAGCTGAGGAAGAATTTGTAAATTAATAAAACCGGGTGGACGAATTTTCCATCTCCAGGGGAAAAGACTGTCATCTCCTACCAGATAAATTCCTAATTCACCTTTTGGTGCTTCTACTCTTACATAAAGCTCTTGCTTTGATAATTCAAAATTTGGGGAAGGTTTTTTACCAAGAAATCTATATTCAAAATCATTCCATTCTGAATTCTTTGCTTTTTTAAAGCGTCGGGCTTCTAAATTCTCATAAGGGCCCCCAGGAATTTTCTCTACAGCTTGCTGAATAATTTTGATGGATTCCTTCATTTCACCAACTCGTACTAAATAGCGAGCTAATGAATCTCCTTCTTTTTGCCATTGGACTTTCCAATCGAATTGATTGTAAGACTCGTAAGAATCAATTTTACGAAGATCCCATTGTATTCCAGAAGCTCGTAACATTGGTCCCGATAAGCCCCAATTTACAGCTTCTTCCCCGCTAATAAAACCTACTCCTTCAACTCGTTCTAAAAAAATAGGATTCCGTGTAATAAGTTGTTGATATTCAACAACTCCTCGTAAAAAATAATCACAGAAATCCAAACATTTATCCATCCATCCATAAGGTAGATCGGCAGCTACTCCTCCGATGCGAAAGTAATTATGCATCATTCGCATACCTGTAGCAGCTTCAAATAGATCGTATATTAATTCTCTCTCTCTAAAAATGTAGAAAAAAGGAGTCTGTGCGCCGAGATCCGCCATAAAAGGCCCAAGCCATAACAAGTGAGAAGCTATACGGCTCAATTCTAACATAATTACCCGAATATAGCTGGCTCTTTGAGGTATTTGAATATTTTCTAAGAATTCTGGTGCATTTACCGTTATTGCTTCTGTAAACATAGTAGCTAAATAATCCCACCGTGTTACATAAGGCAAGTATTGTATAATAGTTCTGTTTTCTGCGATTTTTTCCATTCCTCTGTGTAAATAGCCTAATATGGGTTCACAATCAACAACATCTTCACCATCGAGAGTAACGATCAGTCGAAGAACACCATGCATTGATGGGTGCTGAGGACCCATATTGACTATCATTAGATCTTTTCTTGTAAACGGTACACTCATATTCTTTTTTCTTCCTTAATTCATTATTCCATGAATTCCTCAAAACGAGGCTCATCAAAATGCAAAATCTAAGACTACTATAAGACTACTAATAAAATAAGAAAAAAATTCGAACGATTAAATTACTTCTCCCGAATATCTAACTGACTTATTAATTTCTTATAACGTACTCTATTTTTCTTTGCCAAATAAGCCAGCAAACGTTGACGTTTTCCCAAAAGTCTTCGTAGACCTCTTTCCGATGAAAAATCTTTTTTGTGTAATTCCAAATGTGAAGCAAGTCTCCGTATCTTATTGGTGAAACTGAATACTTGAAATTCAACAGAACCCCTGTTTTCTTGTTTTTCTTCTTTAACCATAAATCAAAAAATTTTTCTACCTCCTTTCTTTTTCATGTATTTTTCTGATCAGGAAAAATAAAAAATTATGTCAGTTATTTTGAAGTTATTCGAATTTCGTACACACAAAAATTTGCAATTATTCATCTACTGCTGGAATCTTTAATTTGGATTTATTTTATCGATCCAAATTGGATTTGGATAGAAGGGTACATTCTTTTATTTTAGATAGAAGAAATGTTTCTTCTATCTAAAATAAAAGAGTTTTGCTGATTTATTTATTGCTATATCCAATTTATAGAATTGATACACCATTTAATTGATATCATTTAGCAAAATGAAACACAGCATATGCATCCATCTTTCGGCTCGAGAATTTCACGGGAGAGAGATATAGTATAAGAAATAGGCTATTAAGTAACTCTAAATGAATTGTGGATACATCTGTATCCTTAACATACTGAAACGACTGCCATTATTCGTATCAAAGCAATAGCGATTCATAAAAGCTAAATCTTGTAATCAATGGTGGGCCAATAATGAATTTTTTTGCATATGTATTAAGACGCTTGGTCTGATTTCGAAATTGTCCAGAGTTTTTTATGTTGTTTTCATTGCAAAATGCTGGATTTCCTTCCGTAACTTTCCAATTACGAGTACGAGAATTGAAAGACATGAAAATTCTCAATTCTCTACAGCGTCTAGGAGATAGATAGAATATTTTCAGGAACAAGAAAATCAGAAGAATCTTTTTCTCTATTCACTACCATTACGCGTCTTCGACTTCTATTAGTTTCTTTTCTTCTTTAATGCAATAGCTATAGTTTGATATAGAATCCATTTCTCAAAGTAATGGAAACCATTCTCTTATAGGAAATGGTTCGAAAATCGCTATTCCACCTTTTAGGTTTAGGTATCGTGAAAAGTGATACCTGTGAAGATCGTGCATTTCAGTCACATTCAGATCCGTTTTTCGAGTTCATGATATAACCAAATTGGATGGATCTTCCACCCGTTTAGCTAAGAAAGAATAGATGCGGAGGTGGATAATAGATCGATATGAAGATCATGAGCTGCCCCATAATGAAACCACCAGTAGTCGCGAATATCTCCTTCTTCCCTAACCCAAGATTGGAGAAAGAAGATCTAAGAGGGATCTATGTAGAATGTGGCCAGAAATCCATAATAGAGTCCGACCACAACGACCGAATTAATTATCCTCATCGAGAAACTTAGACTACTAAGTAGAAAAGATTTGAAAATCATGGCATGGGTCTCCTTTTTTCTTTCTTTAGAGTTTTCTATATGCACAATTTCTCGATGTTTCGATAAGAATTTCTTGACTTTCCATATATAGAAAGAGATAGACTATAAATGGCATCTCTTATGTCAATAAGACCAAAGGGATGGATATTAAATGATAGGAAGTGCTAGGAAGTGAAATAGAATGAAATAGAGCCACTTTGGACTTCCCTATGAAATGAGGCATGGAACGAAGCCACTACGAAGAAATTCCGGGAGTTACGAAAGAAGCTTCGGACTCATATTGTTCATGGGTTGAGAGCGGGAGTTGAACTCTAGGAGGTCGAATCTCCCCTTGTTCCTCAGTAGCTCAGTGGTAGAGCGGTCGGCTGTTAACCGACTGGTCGTAGGTTCGAATCCTACTTGGGGAGATTTGATTCATTCTTTAATGTAAGAATAAAGATCTTTAATGTAAGAATAAAGAATAGAATTAAAAGGCTTGCTTTGACCCTTAGGAGTGGGTAACCCGTTCGCTATCCTTGTTTCTATTGCATTCTATCTCATCGTATCACATTCTGTTCTACGATTCCACT